ACCCGCAGACGATTTGACCGACCCTGCTCCTGCTACGACATTTGCACATTTAGATGCTACTACCGTACTATCAAGAGGATTGGCTGCCAAAGGTATTTATCCAGCAGTAGATCCTTTAGATTCAACGTCAACCATGCTTCAACCTCGGATCGTTGGTGAGGAACATTACGAAACCGCCCAAAGAGTTAAGCAAACTTTACAACGTTACAAAGAACTTCAGGACATTATAGCTATCCTTGGATTGGACGAATTATCCGAAGAGGATCGTTTACTCGTAGCAAGAGCGCGAAAAATTGAGCGTTTCTTATCACAACCCTTTTTCGTAGCAGAAGTATTTACCGGTTCTCCAGGGAAATATGTTGGTCTAGCAGAAACAATTCGAGGATTTCAATTGATCCTTTCCGGAGAATTAGATGGTCTTCCTGAACAGGCCTTTTATTTGGTAGGTACTATCGATGAAGCTACCGCGAAGGCTATGAACTTAGAAATGGAGAGCAATTTGAAGAAATGACCTTAAATCTTAGTGTACTGACCCCTAATCGAATTGTTTGGGATTCAGAAGTGGAAGAAATTGTTTTATCTACTAATAGTGGTCAAATTGGCATATTACCAAATCACGCCCCTATTGCCACAGCTGTAGATATAGGGATTTTGAGAATACGCCTTAACGACCAATGGTTAACGATGGCTCTGATGGGTGGTTTTGCTAGAATAGGAAATAATGAGATCACTGTTTTAGTAAATGATGCGGAGAAGGGTAGTGACATTAATCCACAAGAAGCTCAGCAAACTCTTGAAATAGCGGAAGCTAATGTGAAAAAAGCTGAAGGAAGGAGACAAAAAATTGAGGCAAATCTAGCTCTCCGACGAGCTAGAACACGGGTGGAGGCTAGCAATCCGATTTCATAACTAGTTGGTACGTTCGAATAATAAAAAGAAGTTCTCTTTCTAATCCTATTTAGATTCTGTCGGGTGAATACAATCAAATACAATCAAACAGAATCCAATTCTGATGCAAAAATTCAAATTAAAAAATGAAATAGAAAAGATACAAAATCAAAAAATAAATATCACTAAAGGTGGGTTGTAAACCTTATTAGATACCATTGACTCTGGTATCTAATAAGTTTTACCTACTATTGGATTTGAACCAATGACTCCCGCCGTATGAAAGCAGTACTCTAACCACTGAGTTAAGTAGGTCATTTATCATCCCAAAGAGAACCAAATGAAACCCATCCTGTCGATGGATTATAAATATCATATTACTTATAAGCAATACTAATCTAAGGAATACCACTCAAAGAGATCAAAGATTCTTGATGTTGGATCATGGAATATTTCTCTTGACAAGAATTTACCTACATGATAAAATATGTATCACAAGCACTAAGGGCTATAGCTCAGTTGGTAGAGCAACTCGTTTACACGCGCGCCAATGTTTTTCAAGGGAGTTCATCATACAATCAGAAAAATTGATCTTGTTGAGAAATCGATGTCTTACTCCATAACTTTGAGGGAACCATAGCCTGACAAAGGTTCGGTCCAATTTGGACACCCATTTAGGAGGTGCCAAACAGACCCCATCATTGATTTGAGATCTTGATAAGGTGAATACCCAGTCTATTCAATGCTAGGCATAATGAGTATAAGGACCTCAAAAAAATCTCTTTTCGTCATATGAACTTTAAGGTGTATGAAGTTTCATATTTGATTTTTAAGCAGAACGATAGAGACTTCATTTAACTTAGGTTGATCTAGGCCAGAGACAGACCTACGTCAAGATAATCCCACCTTTGAAACACTTTGGTAATGCTCCCAAATAATGAATCAGAGCACATGGAGCCATTTCCTTATCTTTTTTTCTGTCAAGAAAAAAAATGGCAGACTAACTGATATTTAGATCAGTTAATGAAGGAGCCCAATGCAAAAAAAAAATGCATGTTGGGTCTTTGAAACAGTTCAGATCATTTTAATAATAATAAGTTTGATCTGTTTTACCGAGAAGGTCTACGGTTCGAGTCCGTATAGCCCTATAAAAATGAAAAATGCAAAAAAAATTGTATAATTTGCATTTCTTCATTATTATTTCTTGCTTGTAACTAAATGAAATCCAATTATTCCTATAAGTTTACTCACGGCAATCGTTTAAGCAGATGAAAGAAAAAACGCATATCAATGGATCCAATAGATATTGATTTTTGCAATTGCAGATAAACAAACCAACCTTTCGTCATTAATCTTCGGAGGCGAATTACATATTCATATCCACAATAAAAGAATTAGTGAGACTCCCTTTCTTTTGATATCCCCAATCTTATTGAATTTTGGAAGTCAACTCATTTCACGGGCCTGGTGAAATGCAAAACTACGAAGAGGAATTCACATGGATTTAGGAAAGGCCTGCTGTATTTGTGTACAAGCTAAAGTTTTTTGAAAAATGAATATCTTTGGTCACTTTCATTGTCAAATAGGCTTTTCCTTCGTATACCTTACTTAC